GGAACTGCCCTCGCCTACCTGCACTGACTTCCTTGCCTTACGAAAAGCATTTAAAAAGTTAAATTTTCCCTCCTCAATTAGTTTTTCCTTCGGCAACGAACATTTCCATCTAAAAAGTTTTTCAAACCCGCATCAAAAGACAGATATTAGTTATAAGAAATCCCCGATTGGATAAGGCAGAGCGAGGGGAAGAGCATGAAACTATTCTATCACAGACAGGAGCCCGCGCATGTAAGCGCTATGGACAGCTACCCTTGCACAAGAGACAGGAAAGAGGCTGACTAGGACCGATGGGAGGGAACTGGCTTGCTACCGTTTGACTGACTTGCTTTCCTCCCTGATTGGCTTTCTTGCCTGGAATGACTTCCCGAAGGAAAGGACTTAGCGCTTGAAACTCCTAGCTCAACTAGCGCTTCGCGCGGGTAGAAGGACTAATTCAGTCTATTGGGCCCTAGAGGAGCTATAGACTCTAGTTAGTCAGTTTCCCCGCGACTCCTTTGTCTTGGAGGAAGGGAAGATAATGACATTGAAACAACAGCGTATTCTTGGGATCGGAAATAGCCATAGGAAGAATTATAGGAAGGATATCTCTTATCAATATTAAAATCGTCTCTTTTTCGCAATCGCCGATCGAAAGAGTGCAACCATGGCAAGCAAGACGCGAATAGAGCTGTCTTTCACAAAAGGAGAGAATACTTCATTGAAGTCCACACCCTCTCTCTGACTATAGACCTTTGCAACCAAGCGTGCGAGAAATTATTGATTCAAAGGCTACGCTCCTGAAGGCCTTTGAAACTATCTCAAATAGGGTTCTAGCAGAGACCGCCGAAACTCGTGTTTTAATGCCCGCCGTACTGCTGCATGTAGTAAGGACTTTGCCGGGTGTAATGGAATACATTGATAGAGGCATATTCATATGTTATCCCAATAGTCACGATATTCAGCGCCTCCGTTAGGAATAGCAGGCAATCTCAGATCAGGATAAGGATTCGCAGGCGAGACAGATATTGAATTAACAGAGGAAGGAAGAAGTAAGGCAAGGGAGCTGTTGAGATGGTACGAATGGGTATGCCATCCGTGGATCCATATGCATTGTATAAGAAGGGACATAGAAGGGGCTGCTAGTAGTAGGATGCATAGAGGGACTTTAGTCTCATATTCATGCCGCTGCTTAACTATGAGTACGAGTTGGAGCTCTTGGGTTCATGACTGGTGCTACTGCTATTGAATCATCTCTTTGAAGGCCAAATGCCACATCAGTAAGAGAAGTGGGCAAAAAAGCTGCTATACTAACCGGTACCAGTGGTGGTGTCATAGAAGTAAGCGCTGTTGTCGGAAGGAGTAAGGACTAAATGCCCAGAGTCAACCGCTGGTGGTTCAGGAAGTGAATCAGATTCATCCTATAATAAGTAATAAGATGGTACGAAAGGGATTGATTGGGATTCATCGACATCTGAGATTCATTTTGAAACCAATGGCGGATCTTCCTCAATAGGAACTGAACGCTGGCATGAGGAAAGCTTTGCTACTTCTCAGTGCATGAGGAATGAAAAGCGGAAAGAGCTTATTCGTGAAAAGAAAATAATGGAGTTCTTTGGACTCTCCCAAGAGCTTATGAGTGCACAAGAGCCGATATGCCAACAGCTGATTCAATAGCTGTGGATTCAATTCCTTCATTCAAACCTGAACCCGAAAGAGCCTATTGGAGAACAGTAACAAGAGTAATTAATGGCGGATTCACTCTCAAATCGTCCTTCTCATCTTTAAAAGCCAAATCATCGTCCGCATCTAATCAATCCCCAATCGTCTGGTATCCCTCTTCTCTTTCTGCAAGAAATCGTCCTCATCGAATTGTCCGCATGCGCTCTCCAAATAGCGTATTCGTGGTATTCTCTTCCCAACAGCTTATTCTATTCCAAATTCCTACTCAACGTAATGCACTCGCTCGCCTTCGGGTGAGGGAAGAGTTCGTCGCTTCCCGAAGAGAGGGTATTCATTAAAGCAGTAATCATCGAAGGCATACCGATACCGAAAGAGTCAAGGTAAAAAGTCTCCGGTTAGAGTCACCAAGAAAGCAACCCTAGCCCTTAGCGCAAGCACTAAGTAAGCAAGCTACCTTAGCGTTTCACGCCGATCCGGAGCGCACATTGTTGAACAAGCTCATTCAAGTGCGTGCGGAGGACACGTCAACAGCCAAATGCTTGCCAAGAAAATCATGAGGCAAGGCCCCCAAAGTAAGGGTTTCACCTTTGATGGAATTTTCTTTTAGCAGCTTGTGGAGGCCTACCTAACTCTATGGCGAAGCAGCGAGGGTTGTCCGGAGGCGTCAAAAGCGGCCTCGGAGCGCAGTGTTAAGGTTGTAGTTGTTGAACGCGCAACCAGAGAGGAGAGCTATAGGAGCAAGACTGTGTTTGGACTGGACGCAGTTTAAGGTGAAGGTTCAATTGATCTTGCCTTGTAGGTAGGCAGCGCCTCGAGAAAGACCATAAACATAAAAAAGAGGAACTCGATTGGAGATTCTCAAGACTATCGAACTGAACTCGAGACCAATAACTCTAAAAGTTAAAGTTTCTCTTGACCTGAAGCTGCCTTTGTATTCGTACTTCTTGACCAAATAGAATATGCTTCTCGCCCCAATCTCCTCTCCTTCACTTCTCTTATTTATCTTTGTATTATCACCTGAGCATCAATCTAGCTAGACTAGGGCAACCGTTGAGTAGACCACAGAACAATAGAAGAGTAAGCAAAGCAACCTTTTCTAATCGAAATTGGAACTTCTAAAATTTCTTTTCACTTCCTCCCCGTTCAAAGAGTCTGAAATAGGACTTCACTTCTAAGGGGCGATCGGCCTCATCACGTAGCTTTCTTTCCATCTTACTGTGACTTCGATCGATATACTACTCTATTTGAAGCGGATGCTTCCTTCCTCGGCTGATGAGAAATGACTAGCTCCGAGGCGCTTTGAAATGACAATAATAGGGAACGAGCTTTGCGGCCTCAAAACGATCGTCGTCGTCTCGCTGGTCAACGGAGACTTGCGCTAAAAGATAGGAGGTCGCATATGAACAACTTAGCACTTTTGAGTCTGGTCTTGTCACTCACTTTATACTCATTAGCCCTCTTTATTTATATCTAAAGGCGGTGTCTGACAGCTGCTTACTTAGCGAAGCCTGAATGAACGCCCACATCTTTCTCTCTGGCTCTGTAGCTGGAACTGCGGATCAAACAAAGGGAACAGTATCACGAACGACCATTGCCTAGCTGACACCCTTCTTGCTCTGCTTCCACTACGCCACACCAACCTGACACCTTCCTGTGCACCTTCTTTCTCGGCAAACCTCCTCACTACGCTCGCCTCAGTCCTCTGTTACCGGTGCCCTTACCTCTTGCTATTGACCGGTGGTCCGCCTTTTGCACTCCCGAACTAGCTCTTTCTTAGTCTCTCTCACTACGCGAGTCTCTCCCGCTTTCTTTGTCCCCAGGGGTCCGGGATCAAGCCCATTAAATTTTTTGAACTATATATAGTATAGTGGTGGACAAAAATAAATGATGAGGAGTACTTTGAATCAGTACTAGCGTCTTACAAATCGTATGAAAAAGCAAAAGTGTTCGTACTTTCACATACGTCCTCAACCTATTCCGAAACAACCAATGCATATTTTGCTCCCATCCCCCTATCTCTTAAAGCTTGCTTACTCCCCTTTCCCCTCACTGCCGCTCGCCTAAACGGAATCCGCGCACCGCCCACCCGTCTCCCTAAACTCAAACCAGAACAACAGTACTAGATCACAATTATTATTCCCTAAAACCCAGATGTACCTTGCAGTCTTTTCTCTCATACGATTCCTTAGCTACCAGTAGATAGAATTCCTTTTCGAGGGGTTTCGTTCTTTACAAGTACTGGAAATGGGGATTCTTTCTTTGCCACTGGGAAAGGATGAAACATCTGGACGGGGTTTGGATTCGAGCACAGGTGGGTTCGATTGGACCCTTCACTGGAGAAAGGAATGGTTTTCTCGCCGCCTTATCACTCGGGGAAAAAATATATTGCATTCCTTCCCGCTTATGATGCTGGCCGATGGCAACCTACTTTTCGAGAGGATGCTAAAAAGGTAGCAACATGCATTCCGTTCCTCGTCCCAGGACAGGAGAGCAATGGATATTTTGGTTTTGCAGGGGGGTTAGGACAGAGAAATGGAATAGAGGAGGTACTAGCCAGCTACAGGAGAAGCACCTAGCTCCAAGTGATCCTATTCGTAGCTCTTCTGCTCTTTCTCTTCTTCCATACCCTCAAGTGGGTGGAATACCGGGCTAAGGGCACCTATTCCTTCATTTCCATGCATTCCAGCCTCCGCGGACCACGGGAAAAGCTCATCTGCATATCTATCTTCCGAGGCTGGTGATCTCAATGAATCGGACCAAAATCCATGCTTTGTGGCTGCATCTCCCCCACCTATCTAGGCGTTATCCCCATGGCGAAGCATCGAGTGTTAATATGATATGTATAGTAAATAAAGGAATCCGCCTCACTGGACCCAATGACGAGCTAACGAGCTGACGAAAACAAATCTATTTCTATTCCTTGGGCGGGGTGACTGGCTATCGAAGCTCATCAGCAGCCACCTACTTTTCAGATAAAGGGGAGGAGACAAAGCACTCTTGTCTATCTATTCCGGAACTACCTGCTAACTCGAACCATCAATCTCGAACTTTCACGGATGCAATCAAGAAGCTGTTAACTATGATATTCTGTCGGTATCTATCTAACAATCAAGGGCTGACCTTCCTGCTTTCTCGATCCAATCTCGCACTTGGTCTGATCGCACCGTAGATCAAGTTGTAACCGAAGTAGACCAAGAAAGGAGTGGAATGATGATGACCGGGCACTCTCTTGGATCTCATGGTTTGGAGCAAGCTCAGCTTTCCTTTCACTTGGCACGAGACACCGTACGCTACACAGAAGAACACAAGATTGATGAATGAATTTCACATCTTTCCATTTCCACATTAGACTGATTCAATGGAGAAAGCTATTCCCTTCGGAGCGCATTTCCAGCTGTGAAGATAGACGACTCACATATATTATAGTATTTCAGAAAGGAATGTGATTCATCTCTACAAGCAATTTTGTCGTTCATACTCTTTCCCCATACGATAATGCTCTGTCTCTATGGATTGAGATGAGAATCACTTCCCTCTCCATAGTCGGATTCTCTATGCCCATACCTCTGACGAACCGAACCAAACAGTCTGATCATCCTTGTCCGTCCCCCTCTTCTGTCAATTGTTGAAAGAGCATAGCCCAGGAATGAACCATATCGATCCGACGGTTTCAAGGAAAGAGGGAAGGTGAACCAGACCATAGGGATCTCCTGATGAAGTCAATCAGAGAGGACGGTTAGGTTCTTTGTTGAATCTCCTCATCTGCTTAGCTTATAGAATCACACTGTTATAGCTATAGATAGGCTCAAATCACGGTTTATCACGATAGAAATTCCAATCAATGGTTGGATGATCAATACCATGGAACTATTCCACTGCTGAATGACGGAAAGCTCTGACTCCCTACTTTCCTGAAACCAAAGCTTTATTCAAGCCAAGCTGACTAAAGCTAAGAGAATCACTTTCCCTCACAGCCTGAATGCATGCTTCCCGCTCCGAACCTGGATGACTTCATTTCCTGTGCCCTATTCACTCTCTTCCTTCTCATTCATTGATCTAAGACAACTCTTGCTTGAAAGGACAGTTGAATTAAGATTAATAAGGTGTTCTATGAGTCCTCAGAAAACAGAACTCCTAGTAGGCCACGAACTCCCTTTCAAGCTTTAACCGACCCGAATCAAATCCAGATGCCTCACCAGATAGTTCTCCTTTCATCTGTCCGATCAGGCAGCCAATTCTATGCCACTAAAGCTTCATGCCATTGAAGACTGGTCCCGAAAGCGATTAGAAAGCGAACTAGGATCTGCAAGATTCGACTTTGATCCGCCTATGAACCTTGGTTCACGCTCTACGTATCTTATTCTTTCAAGCTTTCTCGAGTCACCCTAACGTAACGGCTAAGAGAACTTGGCTAACTTCGATCAATTCCACGACTTTCCATCCTTCTTGTGTTGTGGGATGTGAGTCATCAGTTCTTTCCTCCGCCTGATAGTTTATTCTCGAGGATCACTGAACTTGGCTTACTTCTTACTGAATGCCGTACTTAGCACTCGGGGCGAGCTCTTAGCGATTAGTCAGTCCGGGTCCAGCTAGTCTTGCACTTTCAGACCCAAACAAAGGGCACAGATTCCCTATAAAGAAAAATTTCCTATAAAGACAGATTTCCTCTCTTCCCGAATGCTTTCCTTAGCTAATACTGATTGATTCACCGCATCTTCTCCATTAGGAGATCTAACCAAGCACTCGAAATGCGACATTGACTAAAGAAGGTAGACAAAAAGGCAAACTAGAGAAAAAGCCAAGCTGACTGAATTGAATCTTTCAGTGGAATTGGGGCTTACCTTATATCATATCCTCTCTCTTTCAAGCACAGTTGAATGAAAAAAGCGTACCTTCGAAGGCATGATTGCTGCGATCAAGAGCTGCTTAACATCATTGAGAACAGGAGCTCAGAAGATTTGGTGGAGGATAAAAAGTGAACCAACACTGGGATCCGATCATAGCCGCAGTGAAGTGTTGGGATGCAAAGACGATGGTTTTTAGATTCGGCAAACATGAGATGTGTCCCACACTTGAAGAAGTACATCGAATTTTGGAGATATCCCGTAAATTCCTTTTTGTACCTAGAGAAGGACGACCGAGAAAAAAAGGCTTCGCGTTCTCCAAGTGGTTGATCTTAGCGTGCTAGCCGCTGCTTCATTTCGTATAGTGATAACGCTTTCTCTTTCTTAGCGCTCCGCCCTCCTGTATAGTAAGGGGAATTCAGGTTGCGCGGCTTTCTCTTATATGGGTCTATTTTCTCTGACTTGACTCAGCTTGACCTACTTGACTCAGCGGTTAGAGTATCGCTTTCATACGGCGAGAGTCATTGGTTCAAATCCAATAGTAGGTAAAACCGGCCGAAACCCCTGCTTTTGCCAGCATGACAGCAAGCACGGACTGGCAGCAAGGAGTCAACTGAATGACCAAAGCATCGGTTGCTTCTACTTGTGGCCTTCTTCGACCGCCTTGCTTAGCGCAAGCACTAAGCAAGTAACCCCCCCTTTTTTCTTCTTCTCTTCATGTATGTGGGCTGCCTGCCCGTCCCGAATAGACGAACAGGAACAAGCTGAAAGAAAGGCGCGAGAGAGAGTGGATGCTCAACTCACCTCCCCTCTTCCACAATTAGGTGAAGACCAGGGGGGCCAGAAACCCCAACGGGAAACCTTTCACCGCGCCACACGATTCTTTCGCGAAGCGCTCTCTCAGACGTTTCCACTCCTGCCCCCGAAAGCAAAGAGGTTTCAAGATACCAGGCGACCAAGTGAAAGTGAACAGCCCCGAGCAAATCTTCTAGAGAGCGTACCCTTTCTCTCTTCTAATAAAAACAAAAAATCTAAATATAATATAAAAAAAAATTTTTTTTTTAGAATAGACTCTGAGATAGAGGAGACTTTAAGTTAAGGAGATTTTGTCGGGATAAGAACTCACAAAAGTCGAGTAGTCGCAGAAGTAAGGTCTCAGACTCGCACAAGTGAAAAGTATCTCGAGGTTTCGCCGCTTTGAAACAAAAAGTTTTAAAATATCGAAAAAATTCAGCGTGGTTTTTCTGCGGAAGGTTCCGCCAGAAATTTTATAGTGTGGGATTTAATGGTTTGGTCTTTGGAAGGAAGTTCCCTGATTGGTTTGAGAACCTGATTGAAATTGAAGAAGACCAGAATTTTTGAATACACGTAGATCTGCGGATCCAGTGTTTGAAGTTATTCTAGTATGTTTCGATTTAGGGATTCCACAGTTCAGACAGAGACGTTGTTGAGTATGTGGCTTTACTCCAAGGCGACTCAAATCTCGATTGAGCAGTCATTTTTCATAGTCACGGGTCCACCGTTTCACATTTGCAACTGTAGAGGGCGGTTTGTGACCTTCCAATTTTCCAGTGAGGGGACCGAAAGGTCGTGAGAGATAGCAAAAAGATGCACCCATCTCTAGGCTAATTCAGTGTCTTGTGGATGCAGGTAGTTAGACATGCTCCTTGGGGGGATCTGTTGGGTCTTTTAAAAGGACTCAATCAAAGGGCACAAACAAATGAAGAGAAAGCCTGCAGTTTTTCTGAGGCTGGGTTTTGAGATGAGAGTAGGATACGCACACGTCGAAGAAATCCGTTGTCTAGAGAGAGTGGAGTGATCTTAAAGAGTTTTCTATTTTCATATTTTAAACTTTACTTATACTTATTTATATTTTATATATTTTATATAAAAGTTTTTCGAAGCAAACTATATGTCTTTCTCATTTGCTGCCACTCAACAATAGCAGGTCTCAGCTCTGCACATTCCTAGAAATTTTGTCTTTCTTTCAGCTAAAGATTGTTATCATCTGGTATGAGAGCCCAGCTTGTGCGGATATGGTAGCGATACAATCTTCTGGATCTATGGTTGCTGATATGATTACTCCATTAACGCATACGATTGTCAAGCATCGCAAAATGGAACCTCTAAACGTAGATGTTTGGAAGATGAGAATGCAGTTGCTTCTCAAAGAACAGGATCTTTTTTTTTCATTCTTGAGAAAAGAGAAGCCCGCGGATCTGGCGCTAATGGCTTCTTCAATCAAGTTGATGTTGTTATAGCCAAACAACAAAAGAAAGCATATGAACAGCATCCATAGTTGTAGACAGTAAAAAAAAGTTATTCTTCGAAGCTGTGCTAATGGTGGTCAAGGATAAGGTACTAGTTTCAGTGGGAGACATTGAGTCTGCATGAGAAATCTGGGAGACTCCACAGAGAATGTATGAGTCAGTGACAATGGTAAACATGAAGTTTCTTCGGCAACGGTTTTTTCCAAGCAAGATGCAAGAGGGGACGAGCGTGTCTCAGCACTTAGACAAGATGGAGAAGATTTAAAAAGAATTTGTAGCAGTGAGAGTCAAAATGACTGATCGTGATCAGTGACCGGGAAGTCTGCTGAAGTCGTTTGAGTCTTTGACAACCACTCTCTCCCGCGAAACTCCTCCTTTAACTATGATTGATCTGACCATTTTCTTTAGGCAGAAGCTGAAAAGAGATTTGAACAGCAGTCTGAAAAGACTAATGCTGCGCAAAAGAATATGTTTAAAAAGAAGAAAAAGCACAAAGTGAGTGCAGAAGGACCTGAAAAACATAGAGTGGTCCTGCAAGAAGAAAGGTCACTTGAGTTTTGAGTTCCCATAAAAGAAGGGAAAGGGGAAAAGCCATGATGATCAGGAAAAGGTAGTGTTGGTCACTACTATGGCCCTGTTTGCCAACATTTCAGATAGTTGGTGGATCGGGTCCTCGCATCATATTTTCTTCCAAAAGGTAGTTTACTTGCTTACTTTAAAGAGTAAGGGGCTGGTTCTTAGCTCTTGGTGCCTGCTTTAGCTTGTCGGGGGCCGTAACGTAAATCGCTTTCTTGAGCTTGCATACCAAGTTAGGATTCCTAGGAGAAGAGAAGCCTGGAGTTGGAGGAGGCTGAATATAAACTTTTTCTTGCGGATCCCTCCTTCCCTTATGTTGTTGAAAGGCATTCTTCACGTCAAGTTGAAATAAGGGCCACTTTTTGATTGCAGCCAAGGCAAGAATGCCACGAATGGTGGTCATTTTAGCAACCTGGGGCAAATGTTTCCCCTATCTCTAAATGGGTTCGACTCAATATTCTTGAAGGAATCCTTTAGCTACTAATCTAGCTTTGTATCTCTCTACCGAGCCATCTGCTTTATGCTGGATCTTGTAAATCCACTTGCAGCCAATGGCTTGTTTCCCTGCAGGCAATGAGACTAAGTCTTATTCTTTTTTTCCTGGGCATTGATTTCCTCCTGTATAGCATCTCTCCAGCAAGAATGATTTAAGGCTTCAGCAAATGATTCAGGTTCATGAGAAGATTGAACTGACATGAGGTAAGCTCGATGTTTTGGGGAAAACGATTCATAAGATAAGATAAAAATCCTTCAACGGGATAAGAAACTTGAGAGGATCGACGAACCTGAGAGAGGGATCCAGAATCTGAGGAAGCGACTGGGCTAGACTGCTGATCTTCTGAAGTAGTCTGACCCTGGGAAACAGACTGTAATCGCCGCCGAGAATAAAGATGCTGTGCCGGGTGACTGGAATCCTCTGAGGTCAGCTGAACAGGCTGACAATCGGCAGAAGATGCTGAGCAAAGCTGCTGGCCTGAAGAGTGAGGCTGATCCGTAACATCAACTGCAGAAGAATGAGGTTCGAGTTGATGAACAGGAGAAGGCCGCAATACATCTCCATCACCATTCTACCCCGGGGCTTATTAATTAGGTTAAGGAAAATATGAGGCGACCCCATTAAAGAAAACATTCAAGGATACATCGAGTCTCTTGGATTTCACGTCATAGCATCTATACCCGGACTGAGCATATCCAAGAAAGACAGAAGTGGTTGCCTTGGGGACAATTTTTTTCTTAACTGCGCAGGCAAAACACGTGCATCCAAACACTCGCAAATGCTTAGCTTATAGGAGGATGGTGCTGCCCCAGTAAGAAGTTCGTGAGGTGCCGCTGCAGCTTATTCCCTCTCTCTCCCCCCCCCAAAAAAAAGGAGAGAGATGTCCCGTCCCTTCTTTATGCACATCCATATACATAGCCAGACACAAAGGTGTACAATCCGGTCATGCGGTTCTTTAAGTTCATTCACTGTAGGTTCTCTTACTTGCTCTAGTGGCTGGCAAACGCCAACCGAGAGGGGAGAGGCTCAGGAATCGACTGGTTCCGAGCGGACTCGTGGAGCTGCTGCTTGGATTATCGTAGAATAAGAGGAGCCATCTTAGGAAATGACTTAACTTAAAAGACAGATGTCGCCGCTGCGAGGCGAGGGAGTCACTTGTCTGGTCTTGCGGCGCACTCACTCCCGTTACGAGAATTAAATCACGCCCCAGCTCGGCTCGAGACCAAGACTCCTTACAACTCGCACCAATAGCAGCACTGAGCGGCCGGAGATTGATTGAAAGGGCAGCCCCTTCCCTTTAATTTAATGATTGTGATCAAGAGCACACACTGACCCACTAATCATCATCTCATCTGGCGCGAAGAAAAAAAGGGGGGCCTTCCTTCCCAGCCCAAACCCCCCTAGCCGCCTACCTACTCATGCTCGTAGCCCGATCGGAAGTCAAGAGTGGGAGGCCGGCGGAAAAACAGAAGTCGTCCGTATCAAGTGATGCGTGAATTGCTCAGTAGTGCTTCGCCACTAACGTAGCTGGCGGAAATAGCTTAATGGTAGAGCATAGCCTTGCCAAGGCTGAGGTTGAGGGTTCAAGTCCCTCCTTCCGCTCCTGGCTTCGTCGTTTAGTGGTAACGAGTGGAGTGCATAAGCCCCTTTAGAGATAGGGGCGAGCAGCAAGCAGCCCCTTGTATAGGGTTACAAACCTATCTTACTAATAATAAGAAAGGGGCAAGCCAAAACCTACTCCTAACAAGTTGCTGGCTTTTCAGCCGTTGCGCGCTAGCCCCTTACTAGTAAAGGGGCTGCTTGCTGTAGCGCGCAGTGTGCTAGTGAATAGGAAAAGCGGGTCGAGATTACTAATGACGGATGGAGACACCGAGAACATGTTCGGTGCCTAGCCCTTGTCTCCTTCGCCGGAGACTGCAAATGATGGAAATCCTATCAATAAAGAAGAGGCATAGGCATCGCCTCTCTATCCAATCCGTCTTCCCTGGCCTCCCCAACAAACTCTTGATACGAAATAAACCTCCCGCCATAGAGAAGAAAGAGATCTAAAGTCTGGTCCCCTCGAGCACCCTTCCCTTGAACCGGAACTGGTCGAGAGAGATGAACCCGCACCACGTTTTATAACCTTCGAACCGAAACCCCCAACCAGAGATGGAATTCCAGAACCTAAACAACTCAGTTGAGAGCTCCGTGACCCGGAGTGGATTCTAGGGGAAGGGCAGAGCCTCACCTTGCAGTAGGAAGGTGGTCGTTGCTGGGACGGGTTCAAACAGGACTGAAGGGAGGATAAATTCAATACTCCGATCTTACTGGGGATTCATCACAGGCTAGGGCTTTCGAATCAAAGCATGGGCATCTGCAACTAAGAGGGAGCAGTAGATCGTCGATTGAAGAGCCAGGTCAGTAAACTTATATTGATTATTGATTCGACTAGAGGGACTCCTAGCAACAAACTTGTATGAAAGGGCCCCCATGGGGATGCAGGAGCCGCCAGCCGGATCGACCAATAAATGATAGGCCAGAGGGATGGGCTCATTCGACTAATTAGTGATCCCTGGCCCTACCTAACAAGGAGATGTCCCTGAAATAGGGGATTGGTTGATCGGAAAGCTCGGGCAATAGTAGGACATTCCATAAAAAAATTTCTGATCC